TACGGAATCTAATTAGTTAAAATGAAAGTAAAAGTTTTATAAGATTAATGTTCGCTCTAAAATATATAGATTCGATCCAATAAAACAAATGATAAAAAAAAACAAATGATAAAAATAGGAATAATTTTCTAAAGAGTTAGTTTTATTTTAAAACGAAATTACACTACCCAGTTCTTATTATTCGTTTATAAGTTGAATTGAAAAATGATCCAAGAATGCATTTGCTGATTGCAAACGCGGTATGGGTAGATGTTACAGACGATGAATCAATTTTTTTATATAGTTGTGACTTTATCCTTGTTAGTGCTGTCTATAATGATAGATGACTCAAAAACTTTCAATTGGTTTTTTCTCCTATTTTGCAAAAAAGGAAACTCAGGTAAGTGCTTTTTTATAAACATATGTATAAAAAGACCATATTTCATTTAGCTCCTTGATGCCTACCATAACTAGTTATTTCGGTTTTCTACTAACGGCTTTAACTATAGCCTCAGCTCTATTTATTGGTCTGAGCAAGATACGACTTATTTGAAATTAATTGCGCAAAATCTTTCCGCGAACTTCTGTGTATTTTTACCCCGTTAATTGCCAATTCTTGGTCATTGAGATTCATGGTAATTCGGATTAATATTTAGGTATAGATATTACCTCTTTTTTCTCCTTTCAAACAAATTGAAATGATTGAAGTTTTTCTATTTGGAATTGTGTTAGGTCTAATTCCTATTACTTTGGCTGGATTATTTGTAACTGCCTATTTACAATACAGGCGTGGCGATCAGTTAGACCTTTGATTAATTAACATCTCTTTTTTTGATTGACCTCCTCCTTTCTTTAATATCCAGGAGGTCAAATAAAGATTGCTGTTCCAGTTAGTGTTTCAGTCAAATTCCATCGAAGAAGATACAAATCACGCTCTGTAGGATTTGAACCTACGACATCGGGTTTTGGAGACCCACGTTCTACCGAACTGAACTAAGAGCGCTTTCTTCTCATAAAAGAAAAGACTGTAAAGAAAAGGATCGGCCCCAATACATCTTGTATGCATACACATATAGTATCATCATAAGAATAAAAGATTCTATATGATATGTCCAACGTGAATTGATCTCAAAAAATCCCTCGTTACTGCTCAAAGGAGCAGTAATAGGTAGGGATGACAGGATTTGAACCCGTGACATTTTGTACCCAAAACAAACGCGCTACCAAGCTGCGCTACATCCCTTCCATTGGTCTACAGTGTCATTGTAGAGAATTCCTGTCTTGTTTTCCACATCGTTATTGCCTCTATTAAAATCTAGAATTTTTATGTCCATTTCGCCTTTTTGGTCTCATTTAACATATAATAATAGTAAAATACTTCTGGAACCCCTAGGAAAAATAAACGAGTCTTTTTGGGGAATAGTGGGGAAGAAAAGGACGTTTTTTCTGTATTTAACAAAAAGTAAATCTTATTTACTGGATGATTGTACATTTCAATATGTATTATCTTATGTATGTATTACTATAAAAGGAGGTTTTTCAATGCGAGATCTAAAAACATATCTTTCCGTGGCACCGGTACTAAGTACTCTATGGTTCGGTTCTTTGGCAGGTTTATTGATAGAGATTAATCGTTTTTTCCCGGATGCGTTGACGTTCCCCTTTTTTTCATTCTAGTTATTGACGTGGGAAGGAATAAAGAAGATTAGAGATACAATTAAATAAAGCCCCTTCTTTTCTCTTTTTTCCCTAGAAAAAGGGAGGAAAGAGAAAGAATATTACATTCAACAGCTGTGAGAGTCGGGTTCAGGTTGGAATTAAATTAATATGAATTTCTATGTATTAAATTTCTATGGAAGTCGAATACAAACTCTGGTTCTAGGGAAAGCGTATTCTAGACGATAATTATATGAAATACTGTACTGTTGAAATATAGTTTAGAAATCTTTCTATCGTATTTCCTATATTGATTGTAATGAAATCTTGCATAAGAGGATAGCTAGTTACAAATTTTTTCCTTCCTTTCTTCTTTTTCGTTTCGAATTGAAAAAGGAAGAGTTGAGTAAATGAAAAATCCAAAGGAGGTTCATGGCTAAGGGTAAAGATGTGCGAATACCGGTTCTTTTGGAATGTACCGCTTGTGTTCGAAACGGTGTTAATAAGGAATCAACGGGGATTTCCAGATATATTACTCAAAAGAACCGGCACAATACGCCTAATCGATTGGAGTTGCTAAAATTCTGTCCATATTGTAACAAACATACGATTCATGGGGAGATAAAGAAATAGATCGAACGAACCGAGCACCGGCGCCCTTATCTTTCTTACAAGGAAAGGGCAAAAATGACATTATATATATAACATATTTAACATAGTTAAAGATAATTATAAACAAACCAAATCCTATTTATTTATTCTAATAAAAGATACGGCTGAAATAGGATTTTAGGGATAAGAAATAAACTAACCAAACCATGGAAAAATCTAAGCGAACTTTTCTTAAATCCAAGCGATCTTTTCGTAGGCGTTTGCCCCCGATCCAATCGGGGGATCGAATTGATTATAAAAACATGAGTTTAATTAGTCGATTTATTAGTGAACAGGGAAAAATATTATCTAGACGAGTGAATAGATTGACCTTGAAACAACAACGATTAATTACTATTGCTATAAAACAAGCTCGTATTTTATCTTTGTTACCTTTTCTTAATAATGAGAAACAATTTGAAAGAACCGAGTCGACCACCAGAACTCCCAGTCTTAGAGCCAGAAAAAGATAGGTTTACTCTTTCTTCACTTGAATTCAAATGCCCATCCGAACTCAAACGCGGATTTCTTTTTTGTTGGAAAAATCCAAGAATCCGGATTGAAGTCTCGTGTCGTAAGAAAAAAAAGAATAATCTGGGAAGAATAAAATTTTTTATTGAACGTGTTGATTCATATTTATTTTGACTACTTTCTGATATTTTATCATATTCTAATTCTATTCATTTTTATTCGATCTTCCCGGAGTTCATTCTCCGGGCAACTCCGTTTAACCGGTGGATTCTTTCCAACCTACTTCTTTTATGATCTCATTGGAAATCATATAAAGACAATTCCTATTTGATATAGCTATTTGTGCAAGTATTTTACGATTAAGAAGCAACTGTCTCTTGTACAGATCATTTATTAATCTACTATAACTATAGCATACCCCCCTTTCACGAATTGCTGCATTTATTCGAGTGATCCACAAACGACGAAAGTTTATTTTTTGCCTATCCCTATCCCGATGAGCCGAAACCAAAGCTCTTATTTTTTGTTGAGTAATAGTTCGAGTAAGTCTTGAATGAGCCCCCCGAAAGCTTGATGCAAATAAACGAATTTTTGTTCTACGTCTCCGAGCGATATATCCCCGTCTAATTCTGGTCATTGAATAAATGAAACTTTAACGAATAACTAATAGATTTCCTTTCTTTCAGTTATTCTTTTGCCCCTTTCCTAGTATATTAATAACAAAACGGATTTTTCCAATGTATAAACTAAAAATTCCAATGGCTTTCGCTACTATAACCTTCCCAACCACGATTTTTTATTTTTTTATAGGCATTTCACCTCGAAATATGAAATTGTACTATACTAGGTAAAAAAAAATAGCAATGATAACTAAATAGTGGATTCCATCGTTTCTATGGTTACTTCTTAAACGGTGAGGTCTTCTCTATACACCGGAGCCCTTACTTCATTTAATCAATGTTATTGCTAACTTGTATAGTTCACATTCTTCGGCTCTACCCATGAATTATCCAGTAATAGGTCTTTCACAACGAGCTCTACCTATACAGTAACGGTATTTAATTATGAAAGTTGGCTGGGTAGCTGACCCTGTTAGTCCGTTCTTGCAAGAGGGGTCTATGTTACTAAGATTTCCTCCGCTTAATGGATAACCATTTGCTACCAATGGAGAATTACTTCTCATCTTGAATTGAGGTGAGTGGTTTTACACCAATAGAAACCATAAATTTCATACACAATAAAAGGGATATGACCCCATTTTCTTATTTTTAGATAGTAAATGTAGTTTGTTTTTCCGTTCTATCCTATTTGATCATTGATATTCGAACATTGTTCTCTTTCCTTTGTTCTAGTTTATGATCTGAACGAGTCGCACATACACCCTAGTACATGTTCCTCGACGCTGAGGGCATCCCCGAAGCGCGGGGGATTTTGTGACATTTCTGATTGGCTGTCTTGTATTTCTAATAAGTTGTTTAATCGTTGGCATGTTGAATCATATACATAATGGGCTGGTTTAGATCGATCCTAACCGTATGATTATGAATGACTTTTATTCAATAGAATAGAATCGATAGATCAATAGAATCATTAATCAATAGATAGTAAATAAATAAAAGTCATAGAATATTAAACGCGGCAGGGTTCATTTTAAATCACGAATTGACGCGAAATTCAGGCTATTTATTGTCATTCAACCGCTACAAGATCAACAATTCCATAAGCTTGGGCCTCTGTTGCTGACATAAAAATATCTCTTTCCATGTCTTCGGATACAACCCAGAAGGGTTTCCCCGTTCTTTGTACATAAACCCTTGTCAGGGTTTCACGTAGTTTCAGCAGTTCTCCCACTTCCAGGATGAATTCTCCCGTTGCTACTTCAGAAAAAGAACCAGCGGGTTGATGGATCATTACCCTGGTGATATAAGATAAAAAAGGTTTCTCTATTTCGCATGATGAGGGGAAGATAAAAGAAAGATAAAAGAATAACAAGAAAAAAGATAGAATCGAACAACCGTACGGGCATTATGCATTGCATACGGCTCTACAATAAAATTGACCCTTACCTTCAAAAAAATAGGATCGATCAGACCCCGATCGGTAAATGATCAACTTACCACCCTTCTTTTCGGAGGAATTCAAAAATACTATGATGGCTCCGTTGCTTTCTATATTTATTATATTTTTTTGTTTGTCTGTGATTTGTCTGTCATTCAGCAATCCCAAGGTTGCTTTTTTGTTTG